CTAATTTAGATCAATAATTAGTTTTCTCTTTTCTCCCACCTTCAGAAGCGTGAAGCATGGATATACCCTATATCCTTAGAATTTTCTGAAAGGTAACTATCTCGGTTTCATATATGAAATGTATATAGAATCTTTGAAAAAGACTTTTTCCATAAGAAAAAAGAACTTACTATCTTTGGGATCTGATGCTACACCGCTGCTCAATACTTTAGTGGATCCACTCTATTACATAAGTTGATTCCTAACTTGATATCCCATATCATGACATAAGTAAGCAGTTCTTAACTGTATCGATCCGATAGCTCGATAATTGATCTTTACGGTGCTTTCTTTATCAATTCGATCCTTTATCCATAGAGTATAGTATGTGGGCCGTATTTTCCTATTTTTTTAAAGTCTCTTTCATTGCTACAGCTGATACAAATCGTTGCTTTGGACGATGCATATGTAGAAAGCCCTTTTTTTCTAGTATTGACTAGTCAATTTGCTCTTTTTTTTCCTTCTTTCTATAGTGGAGATAGTCGCACGTAATGACAGATCACGGCCATATTATTAAAAGCTTGTGGTAAGAATGGGTTTCGTTCTAGTGCCCGGAAATAATATTCTAAAGCCTTTGTATGCTCTCCGTTGCTTGTGTGTATAAGGCCTATATTATAGAGTATATAACTTCGATCATAGGGATCGATTTCTGGTCGCGTAGCTTCATAATAATTCTGTAAAGCTTCCGCATAATTTCCTTCGGATTGAGCCGACATCCGTTACGGTCGTTCATTTTATTCAAAAAGTCTCCGTTCCAGAACCGTACGTGAGATTTTCATCTCATACGGCTCCTCCCTTCTGTGCATAATACTAAGGGGAATAATCCATAGAATCAAAATTTCACTATTCTCGTTATGAACTGACAGGAGCTAGTATTTTTACAAGAAATCTCTAGCCAGCCTTCCCGCAAGAGGTTTTTTCTTAACACCAACCGTATTAGTGCTAGATAGAAATGATAACTCCAACGATTTCTTTGTCCTCAACGCCTACTATTTCCGGGAATTAGTCACTTCAACGATCTTTGATGGTTATACGGGTATCCAAAGTACGAACGAGATGGATGTTTGTTGTCCCAACCATTCTTGCTAGTCCCAATACCGATAAGGAAAGGGGTATTTTATAACAAAGTTTTCGTGTTGTTGATTCCTAGGTGTAGTGCTTCTTCCCCTATGCCTCCTATTGGTACTAGTGGACCTGCAATACAGAACCTATAGGTATAACCTTTTGTTCAATACTAAAATCGACAATTAAAGTATCCGAGGCTGGATCAATCGAGGATACACGACAGAAGGAATTGTTCTATCTCCAAACTTTACCTTCACCAAGCGTAGGTTTTTCCATAATTAGGTTCTTTCTATTCCGAACAACGTCTTTTTATTCTAAGACTGGGGTGAGGGCTAAAAAAAAAAAAAGAAAAAAGAATCAAATCACACCATCCCTGTAATAGGTAAATGCCTTTTTTTCTCCTAAAGTTGTCGGAATTATTCGTAATAAAATATTGGCTACAATTGAAGAGGTCTTATCAATAAAATTTCCATTTATCCGAGATCTAGGCATAATTAGCAATCCATTCTATAATTCTTCTCATTATCCCTCGGGAAAATGATCCCACAAACAAAGGAATTGTAGTACAAAATAACATAAAAACAGACGACTCATTCTAAAAAAAAACAAAGACGTGGACCTTCTGCTCAAATTGTCCGCCTTTTGGACAAAGAGAGATAGGATACTTTTGAATCAGATTGGATCTCATCCAAATTTCGTAGCATACAAATGAGTGTAGCTATTACTATTTCATCTAAGTTGAATAACCGAGGGCTTTATTTTGATATGGATTCTGATAACTCGAGAAATTTAGATTTGGTTATGATCCAAAGAAGAAAAAGGATGGAATAATCATTCCATGCAAAAATATTGAAATGGAATAGAAAAATCCATGGTACGATTCATTAATTTGTAATAGATGGATGGGGTAGTTGATGAGATAAGTTGTTGTTGATAAATTGGAAAGGAATTTTTGATTTCTATAGAATCATTGATCCGTCGTACCTGTACTGTAATAATATGAATGCCTCGCTATTCACTCGGTTTCTGGTCAATAATAAGATTACGTAGGAGAGATGGCCGAGTGGTTCAAGGCGTAGCACTGGAACTGCTATGTAGGCTTTTGTTTACCGAGGGTTCGAATCCCTCTCTTTCCGTTTCTGTTAATTCACAGACGTTACCGACCACAATGTATCAAATAACAATTGATACCATTCTTCCAACAGCATTTGATAGAGATTCTATATTCCTAATTACATTGCTGTGGTAAGGTACATAAAATACAAAATATCGCGTAAAGAGCAAAAAAGAAAAAAATCCAATCCTACAGATAACCTATTTGCAATACATGAATGAAAAAAAAATGTGGATAAAAAAAGGCCCTAGATCTATTTACTTCGGCAAAAGGGGGACATAA